CCTATGCACGAGTCTGTCATTGTACTGGAATAGTTGTACTGGAATATAGGACGAATACCTTGAACCGGTAAAAATAAAATATAAAGAATTAAGTAAGATTCAAAATGCTTTCTTTATAAAGGAAGAAAGATTCTGATTTATTTGATTGATATCAGTAGATCAAATGAGTTCTTCATTCATTCATTGAATGATAAATGACTACAAGCGAAGGAGATACACGATTTAAATAATGGAAAATCCAATATTTCACAATTGTATCTAGAATAACTGGAAAAGTGGAAACAAGACCAGATATAATTTGATCGTTATGAGCCAATCCAAAATCGTTGTAGAACGAACCAATTATTAGTTCCCAACCATGAGTCGAGTGAAATCCAATCCATAAATCAGTAACTAAAAGAATCGAAAAAGCTTTTATTGTGTCACTTAAGTTATAGAGGAATTCCTGAACCCAAGAATTAAGAATGACAAGTTTCTCATTACCCAAAATAAAATAACCACTTAGAATAGCGAAAGAAATTATATTTGTCGAGAAATGCAAAATGATATGGAGATGATATTCATTGTGTGTTTTGACCAATTGTATCGTTTCCTTGTGCATTCCTATACGAAGTTTTTGTATATGTGTCTCCGGGTACTCCTTTATCATTTCGTCCAACAGAAAGAGTTCTTCTAATTCTATGAATCTTTCTAGAACGTTTTTCTCTTGAATATCATTCAAGAGAGTTTCGGATTGCCAGGTATTCCACCAATTAGTAACCCAAAGTTCCAGACATTTATTAAATGAGAGAGAGATCCACCAGGGCAAAAATACTATAGATACAAGATATGGGAAAGAAGGCAATGCTTTCTTTTTTTTTTCATTTTTTATCTGTGAATTTAATTGTTAATGAACCCGCTTCATTCGTTGACTCTATATGATATTTCTCTGAAGCACGAGTTCTATAACAAGGTATTGAACCTATGGGTCTATTCATTCCAATTTTTGTGTAAAAATGGAGTTTAGTTCTTGGATCTAGAAGGAATATAGAAATGGGATAAGGGTCCGTCCTTTTCGGATAAAAATGCAAAATCAATATTATTCCCAGATATCTTAATTGGGCAAATTCGAAGCAATTTCATCTTCATTTGTTCCTTTCTATGAATACTCGAAAACCCACTTAAAATAACGAATCGGATTTCGAAACGAAAACCCCCCTCAGTTAATTATTTCGAAATGTTTCACCGTCTAGCCACAACCAAGGAAAAAAAAAGGTATCATCAAAATTTTGGGCCTAAAAAGATGAGATGAATTCCGTATTACGAAATACATGTTCGGATATATTTGATGAATCCCTACTTATTAGATTAGCCTTTTTTCTAGTAGAAATTTTCTAGTAGAAAAGAATTGAGTTGGGATCCATACGCATACGAAATACTTTTGGTATACAAATGGTATACCAAAATTTCTTCTTTTCTTAATTATAGTATAGTTTATTATAGTTATTCCATATATGCCCTCCCGCTTTTTTGTTTTATTCTATGGGATGGGAGTCACCACGACAAAGGAAGGAGGAAATAGAATAATCTAACATGTTTTGTTCGAATGAACATTCCAAAAAGACTTCCATTGTATTAAAAAAGGAATTAGCAAGTTCCTTCCCCCATGCCGAGAAAACATTTATTCTTTATTGTGTTCAATTCATTTCAAAATACTTCAATTGGTACGCGCAAGAAATAGGCCAATTCGGCAGCTTTTTGTTCAATTTCTCGTGGAGTAAAATTCTCATCAGTACGAGTCAAGGGAATGGCCCCTTGACCTCTGATTTCCATATAAAGGACACGACGAGGATAAAGACCCTCTTTAACCTCAATTCTGATTGATTGGATATCTCTCATAAGGAAGCGAAGGAAGATGCGACGATTTATTCCAGGAAATCCCCAACGAAAAATGCACACAATTCCTTCTTTTATATCGAATCGGTCATAACCACTACCTACATTCCACAAAATTGTGCACCACAAATAGGAACTAACGAATAGACCTGCGATCCCGTAAAAAGACATCACGATTCCTTGTGGAAAAAAAAGAATTTGCTGAGATGGAAATACGGATATCAGATTCCTACCAAGATAACTGGAAGTTCCAACCGCTAAGAATCCTAGTGAACCTAAAAAAAGGATACAGGCCCAGCAAAAATTACTTGTTTTTCGAGACCCTCTTATAAGTTCTATCCATATATGTTCTGATCGCCAATTCATACTCATACTATACTAGATCCAGTTGCATTCGATTGGAATTGAGAGAATAACCCAAATTTGACTTTACCTTTCTTGATCCCGAAGTAACTTTCATCAACTAGCACTATTCTGATGTGGAGTAATTGGTTAGATACATTGACTTTCTATTAAAAATATTTACTGATCCGTTCCGTTTTTAACCAGCTATACCCTGCATATATATACATGCATTTATGCGGATATCATGTATCCGCATGCATAACAGTTCTTTCATTTGTGTGTGGAAAGAACCACCTATCGTACCATATTGCACTAACTAAATATCTGTATTATGATACAGTGTTGAAATAAATTGATAAGATTTGGTCCCATTGGATATAAGATTTGGTCCCATTGGATCTAGACAATCTTATTTTTTTGGACATGAAGAGATAAAGAAGCCATTGCAATTGCCGGAAATACTAGGGCCACTAAAGGCACAAAAATAGAGGGTAAGTTGAGATCTGTCATAGAATGGGTGCCTCGATTTAATATTTGTATCTATATATTTGTATCTATTAGAAAGATATCTTATGATATGATAAGTATATCTATTATAAGTAATATTAAGTAATATTGACTATTGTATTTTCTAGAATATTTTATATAATATGAAGTTTGAATAATAATATTCAAAAATAATATAATACTACTAAGTATATATAAACAATTAAGTAAATATAAAAATACTATTTTAATTTAATATTAAAATAGTAATAAAATAAAAAAAAAGAAAATAAAAAAAAGGATAGAAAATAAGTGCAAAAATGTATAACTAAATTAAGTGTACCTATTCATCTTTCTACACGAATATAGATAGGATAATCTTCTTTTACAAATTTGATTATTCTTCTTCTCCCATCCTTATGTTCTTTCTATCTTTCTTTCTAATCTAATAAGGAGTTTCTTATTAAAAAGGAGTTTTCTTATGAAAATGAAGTTCATTATGAATTCGCGACTCTAAATAATACGATCCAACAAACTGGGATTCATAGCAAAAATGCGATAGATATAGAAATTATTTTATTCCATTTCCCTATTTGATATTTCTTTTTATTTTGATATTTTTTTTTTTCATTATTGTCTATCTTAATTAATACGTAAGATAGCCAGATAAAATTCTTTTTATTTCCCCAAATTCGAATTCCTCGGAAAGAGAAATTCACTTTTTTATTTTATCCTGTTGGTAGAGGTTCATAATACCTAATCATGAATAGGGGTAAGATAAAAAATAGATCTGGATCTGGAAGAAAAAAAATTATCCGAAACTTCTGACTCTTACTAGAAAGTGTAACTTATATCACCAAAGAACATTTTTCTTAGTTTTTTTTTATTACGATGAACTAAATACTTGTTCGCTACAAATAAAATAACTGAATCTAGTGCTATACTTTAATTTTTGGAATTTTGATTCAAGGGAAAGAAACCATGGAGCTGAAATAACTCACTTAGAACACCTTTTAAAGGATTACGTGGTACGATTGGGTCGAATAAGCCTTTATGGAATAAATACTCAGCCGCTTGTGAACCATCGGGTACTGTCTTATTCAATGTTTGTTCAATTACTCTTTTACCCGCAAATGCAATGTACGCATTAGGTTCAGCAATAATGATATCTCCCAACATACCAAAACTGGCTGTTACTCCACCGGTTGTAGGAGATGTAAGGACTGATACATAGAATAACTTTTTAGTGGATTGGTAATCATATGAAGCAGAAGATATTTTAGCCATTTGCATCAAGCTCAAACTTCCTTCTTGCATGCGTGCTCCTCCAGAAGCACACACAATAATGGCAGGTAGAGATCGATTAGTAGCATACTCAATCAAACGAGTGATTTTCTCACCTACTACAGATCCCATACTACCTCCCATGAATTGAAAATCCATAACCCCAATTGCTACGGGAATACCGTTTAGTTGACCTATGCCTGTTTGAACAGCTTCAGTTAAACCTGTCTTTCTTTGATAAGAATCGATACGATCTTTATAAGGTTCCTCTTCTGAATGAAATTGAATGGGGTCCATAGAAACCATATCTTCATCCATAGGATCCCAAGTGCCCGAATCAATCGAAAGTTCGATTCTATCTGAACTACTCATTTTCAAATGATATCCACACTGTTCACAAATATTCATTTTTGACCTAAGAAGTTTTTTATAATTTAATCCATAACAATTTTCGCATTGAACCCATAAATGTCTGTATTTTTTATTTATATCGAAATCATTAGATCTTCCTCTTATATTGAAATCACTGCCATTAGTACGAGTTCTTATACTACAACTTCCACTTTCACTACCACTTACATTTTCAGTACAAATGAAACTATAAATGTAACTGTCACTGTAATTGTCAGTACCACCTGAAATGGAACTATTAATACTGACTTCAAAACGAAGATAACTATTAATGCAACTATTAATGTGATTAGTCCAACTAGATTGAGTATCATACATGTAATGATAATAGTAGTGATTGTTTCTCTTAGACCCCCTATTCAAAAAACTAGAAAAAAAACCTTCTAATTCACTCAGAAAAGAACTATCATTGTCAATCTCAAAACTATGATTTTTAATATCAAAATATACGGAATAATTGTCACCATTACTATCCCTAACTAAAAAAGTGTCATCAGAGATCAAACTCCAAATATCCCTGATACCAAATAAATAATCAACATTACTGAAACTATAACTAACACTATCACTCCAATTTTTCTCCGTATCATTTAGAAGGG